AAATGATTCATCGAAATAATGAGTCACCCGTTCCATTGATATGGGCACATCTGAGATCAACAAATGCTCGGGAGTTCCTCTATTCCATCTTTTTCCTTCTTCTTGTTGCTGGATATCTCGTTCGTATACATCTTCTCTTTGTTTCCCGAGCCTCTAGTGAGTTACAGACAGAGTTAGAAAAGATCAAATCTTTGATGATTCCATCATACATGATGGAATTTCGAAAACTTCTGGATAGGTATCCTACATCTGAACTGAATCCTTTCTGGTTAAAGAATCTCTTTCTAGTTGTTCTGGAACAATTAGGAGATTCTCTGGAAGAAATACGGGGTTCTGCTTCTGGTGGCAACATGCTATTGGGTGGTGGTCCCGCTTATGGGGTCAAATCAATACGTTCTAAGAAGAAATATTGGAAGATCAATCTCATCGATCTTGTAAGTATCATACCAAATCCCATCAATCGAATCATTTTTTCGAGAAATACGAGACATCTAAGTCGTACAAGTAAAGAGATCTATTCATTGATAAGAAAAAGAAAAAACGTGAACGGTGATTGGATTGATGAGAAAATAGAATTCTGGGTCGCGAACAGTGATTCGATTGATGATGAAGAAAGAGAATTCTTGGTTCAGTTCTCCACCTTAACGACAGAAAAAAGGATTGATCAAATTCTATTGAGTCTGACTCATAGTGATCATTTATCAAAGAATGACTCTGGTTATCAAATGATTGAACAACCGGGATCAATTTCCTTACGATACTTAGTTGACATTCATCAAAAGGATCTAATGAATTATGAGTTCAATAGATCCTGTTTAGCAGAAAGACGGATATTCCTTGCTCATTATCAGACAATCACTTATTCACAAACCTCGTGTGGGGCTAATAGTTTTCATTCCCCATCTCCTCATGGAAAACCCTTTTCGCTCCGCTTAGCCCTATCCCCTTCTAGAGGTATTTTAGTGATAGGTTCTATAGGAACTGGACGATCCTGTTTGGTCAAATACCTAGCGACAAACTCCTATGTTCCTTTCATTACGGTATTTCCGAACAAGTTCCTGGATGACAAGCCTAAAGGTTATCTTATTGATGATATCGATATTGATGATAGTGACGATATCGATATTGATGATAGTGACGATATTGATGATAGTGATGATGACCTTGATATTGATACGGAGCTGCTAACTATGTATATGACGCCGAAAATAGACCGATTTGATATCACCCTTCAATTCGAATTAGCAAAAGCAATGTCTCCTTGCATAATATGGATTCCAAACATTCATGATCTGCATGTGAATGAGTCGAATTACTTATCCCTCGGTCTATTAGAGAACTATCTCTCCAGGGATTGTGAAAGATGTTCCACTGGAAAGATTCTTGTTATTGCTTCGACTCATATTCCCCAAAAAGTGGATCCCGCTCTAATAGCTCCGAATAAATTCAATACATGCATTAAGATACGAAGGCTTCTTCTTCCACAACAACGAAAGCACTTTTTCATTCTTTCATATACTAGGGGATTTCACTTGGAAAAGAAGATGTTCCATACTAACGGATTCGGGTCCATAACCATGGGTTCCAATGCGCGAGATCTTGTAGCACTTATCAATGAGGCCCTATCGATTAGTATTACACAGAAGAAATCCATTATAGAAACTAATACAATTAGATCAGCTCTTCATAGAAAAACTTGGGATTTTCGATCCCAGATAAGATCGGTTCAGGATCATGGGATCCTTTTCTATCAGATAGGAAGGGCTGTTACACAAAATGTACTTCTAAGTAATTGCCCCATAGATCCTATATCTATCTATATGAAGAAGAAATCATGTAAGGGAGGGGATTCTTATTTGTACAAATGGTACTTCGAACTTGGAACGAGCATGAAGAAATTCACGATACTTCTTTATCTTTTGAGTTGTTCTGCCGGATCGGTCGCTCAAGATCTTTGGTCTTCATCCAGACACGATGAAAAAGATTGGATCACTTCTTATGGATTCGTTGAGAATGATTCTGATCTAGTTCATGGCCTATTACTATTATTACTATTAGAAGTAGAAGGCGCTCTGGCGGGATCCTCACGGACAGAAAAATATTGCAGTCAGTTTGATAATAATCGAGTGACATTACTTCTTCGGTCCGAACCAAGGAATCAGTTAGATATGATGCAAAATGGATCTTGTTCTATCGTTGATCAGAGATTTCTATATGAAAAATACGAATCGGAGTTTGAAGAAGGGGGAGGGGCCCTTGATCCGCAACAGATAGAGGAGGATTTCTTCAATCACATAGTTTGGGCTCCTAGAATATGGCGCCCTTGTGGCAATCTATTTGATTGTATCGAAAGGCCCACGGAATTGGGATTTCCCTATTGGACTGGGTCATTTCGGGGCAAATGGATCATTTATCATAAAGAGGATGAGCTTCAAGAGAATGATTCGGAGTTCTTGCAGAGTGGAACCATGCAGTACCAGACACGAGATAGATCTTCCAA